TTTATAAATTAATAGAATACAAAATTTAAGAAAGATTAATAATTGTTTTTTTTTGACACTTTAATTATATTTAAATAATAAAAGATTAAATATCTTATGGAAATTAATAAAAAAAAAATTCTTGTTGTAGATGATGAAATTAGTATTCGACGTATTTTAGAAACTCGTCTTTCGATGATTGGTTATGAAGTTGTAACTGCTGCTGATGGGGAAGAAGCATTAACAATTTTTCAACTTGAACATCCAAATTTAGTTGTATTAGATGTAATGATGCCAAAACTAGATGGATATGGAGTTTGTCAAGAATTAAGAAAAGAATCTGATATTCCTATTATAATGCTAACAGCTTTAGGAGATGTTGCTGATCGAATAACAGGACTAGAATTAGGAGCAGACGATTATGTTGTTAAACCTTTTTCTCCAAAAGAATTAGAAGCTCGTATACGTTCAGTACTACGACGAACAGAAAATCCTGTTCTTTCCACAACAATAACAAGTGGAGGTAATATTCAAGTTGGATTTTTAAAAATAGATATAAATAAAAGACAAGTCTTTAAAAATGGAGAGAGAATACGACTTACTGGAATGGAATTTAGTCTTCTAGAACTATTGATAAGTCGAGCAGGAGAAGCTTTTTCTCGTGCACAAATTTTACAAGAAGTATGGGGCTATACTCCAGAACGTCATGTTGATACTCGAGTAGTAGATGTTCATATTTCGCGTTTACGTTCAAAATTGGAAGAAAATCCAAGTAATCCTGATTTAATATTGACTGCGCGAGGAGTTGGCTATTTATTTCAAAATAGTTCGAATTAATTAAATTTACACTCTAATATAGTTGACATATATATAAAAGTGATTTAAACTTTAAAAAACATTTTGTACAAAAATCATATGACAAATTACGCAATTATCGATATCGCGGGAACGCAATTATGGGTTGAACCAAAACGTTATTATAGTACTAATAAAATTAATTTAGAAGTTGGTAAAAAAATTGCTTTACAAAGAATTTTACTTTTATCTAAAGAAGGAGAAGCAATTAAAATCGGTCAACCGTTTTTAAAAGGTCTTTCAATTAATGCATTAATTTTACGTCACTTTTTAGCTCCAAAAGTTATTGTATATAAAATGCAACCTAAGAAAAAAACCCGTCGTAAACGTGGTCATCGCCAACATTTAACTACTTTTCTAATTGATAATTTTTAAATAAAAAAAATTTATCAATTAGAAAAAATATAATATAAAAAAAAACAAAATTAGTAGAATAAAATATTTTTTATTTATAATTTTATTCTACTAATTCTTTTTCACAAAAACTTTGAACATAATTTTTACGTCTTAAAGAACGAGTAACTAATTCAAGAATATCACGTGCATTCGTAAAACCATGAATTTGTGCAAATGTAAATTCAACAGACCATTTTGTATTTATTCCTCTTGCTTCTAAAGGATTAGCATTTGCCATTCCTGTAATAACTAAATCAGGACGATATTTTTCAATCCGTTTGAGTTGTGCATAATTATCAGGTTTTTCAATAATTAAAGGAAGAGGAACATTCATTTTTTTACAAGTCTCTTCTAATAAATTAATCTCTGCTTCTTGATATCGCTTATCTAAATATGGAATACCAATTTCAGGTACAATCATTCCACATCGAATAAGAAAACGAGCTAAAGATAATTCTAATAAATTATCGCCCATAAAAAATACGGATTTACCTTTTACTAAAGGTAAATAACTTTCTAAAGATTTCCAAATATTATTTTCTCTTTCTTCTAAACCGTTTGGTTCAATATTGAAAATTGAACATATTTTTTCAATCCATGCTCTTGTACCATCAGGTCCAATTGGAAATGGAGCCGAGATTAATTTGCATTTACGTCGACGTATTAAATTAGTAGCTGTACGACTTAAAAAAGGATTTACACCACATACGTAATAACCTTCTTCAATAGTAGGTAATTCTAAATATGTTTTTGTTGGCAACCAACCTGCAATTTTTATATTTTGATTTTCTAATTCTAACTGAAGTTGATTTGCAATTAATTCTGGTAACGATCCAAATAAAATTAAAGGTAAACTTTTTAAATTTTTTTCACTTTCTAAATTCTCTTTATTTTTAGTAAATAAATTCAAATTTGAAAAAAATGTTTGAGTTTTCTCTTTTTTCTCAATAAATTCAGTAGGACATCGTTGAATTAAAGATGCTAATACAGTATCTTCACCTTGTGTAAATGCATAATCTAAACCATTCGCTCGAGCAACAACAATAGGAATACCTACCTCAACTTCTAATTTTGGTGCTATACCTTCTAAATCCATTTTAATAATTTCAGTTGTACAAGTTCCAATAAAGACAATTACACTTGGATTTCGATCATTTTTTATTTGTAAACATAAACGTTTTAATTCTTCATAATCATTCAATTGAGCTGAAATATCACTTTCCTCTAATTCTGCCATAGCATATCGAGGCTCAGCAAAAATCATAACTCCCATACTATTTTGTAAAAAATAACCGCAGGTTTTTGTTCCAATTACCAAAAAGAAGCTATCTTCGATTTTTTGATATAACCATGCAACACAACTTATTGGACAAAAAGTATGATAATTTCCAGTTTCACATTGAAATGTTAAAGAACTTTTTTCTAATTGACTCATTATTTTTCTTTTAAATATTGTGTTTTTTGTTTAATACATTTTTATTTTTACTTTGATAAATTTAATCCTAAAGATTCAGAAGAATCTATATTTAAATAAAAATCAGATAATAAAGTAAATAAATCGCGATCTAAAACTTCATTTGGAACTACACCCTCCGGTTTAGCTAAAATTTGATCAGCAATATTTAAGTAATAATTACAAATAGGTTCTAATGAAGGATTGTTTTCACTCATTTCAAATAAAGTTTTTCCTTTTACTCGCGAAATACGAATATCTTCAATTAATGGTAAAAGTTCTAAAACAGGAATTGGAACTTTTTCTGTATATTTTTCAATTAAATCAGACTTAACAGTTCGATTTCCAATTAATCCAGCTAATCTTAATTGATGAGTTCGTGCTTTTTCTCGAATTGAAGCAGCAATTCGATTTGCAGCAAATAATGCATCAAATCCATTATCAGTAACTATTAAACAATAATCAGCATAATTTAATGGAGAAGCAAATCCACCACAAACAACATCACCTAGTACATCAAATAAGATTACATCATATTCATCAAATGCATTTAATTCTTTTAATAATTTAACTGTTTCACCAACTACGTAACCTCCGCAACCTGCTCCAGCAGGAGGACCGCCTGCTTCTACGCAATCGACACCAGCATAACCTTTATAAATAACATCTTCGGGCCAAATATCTTCATAATGAAAATCTTTTTCTTGTAATGTATCAATAATAGTTGGAATTAAATGTCCTGTTAATGTAAAAGTACTATCATGCTTTGGATCACAACCGATTTGTAAAACTTTTTTTCCTCGTTTTGCTAATGCAACCGATATATTGCAACTAGTAGTACTTTTACCAATACCACCTTTTCCATAAACAGCTAATTTCATTTGTTTTCCTAAATAATGTTTTTTACTAATATAAAATAAAATTAATAAACTAAAAAATGTAAAAAATTATTATATTCAAATATACTTTTATTGGTTTATAATTTAATAAAAAATTAAAAAATCAAATAATTACAAATTATTAAATTTTAAATTTTAATTTACTTATTTTTTAATAATTTAAATCGTTTAGGATTAAAAATAAAATGAAAAATCTAATATTTAAATTAAATAATAAAGAAAAACAAGATTTTGAAATAATATGGATGGGACAATGTGATTTATTTTACAAAGGAATCTCAAAATTTTTAATGGATAAATATTGGCAATTCTTTTTATTAAATGACGGTTCAATTACTAAACAATTACAAATAATAAGTAAATCAAAAATTCACGTAATGAATTTGAACGAATTACCTTTTAAACTTACTCCTGATTTTAATAAACATCTAAAAAAATATATTTCAGAACCATTAATTGAAAGGAAAATTTATTTGTATACTAAACAAAACGAACCTTTAATGTATGCAATATCGTGGTGGTCAACAAAAAACATAAATTCAATTTTCTTAAATCCTTCGGAACCAATTTGGTCAAATTTAGCTCAATTAAAAATAGAATTTTATAGAGAATTAAAAAAATTACTGCTTATAAATTCTCATGAATTAGAATTAAAATTCCAACAAAAAGGTCCGTTTTGGGGTCGCTATTATTTAATTTGGTATCAAAATAAACCTTTAACAATAATTTTAGAAATTTTCTCACCTAAAATAAATACGTTGATTAATTTTAATATCAGAAATATTAAATTTTAGTTTATTATTAGAAATAAAATCAAACAAAGTATTTAAATAAATTTATTTTAAATATTTAAAATATATCTAGAATCATTTTATCATTTAAATATATATATATATTTATAGTGATTAAAAAACTTAAAGGACGGATTAATTTATGAGTATGCGTTTAGTTGTTGTACTTTTACCTCTTGGTGTTGCATTAGGCTGGGCTATTTATAATATTGGAAAATTAGGTCTTGAACAATGGAGACGTACTGGTAGTAAAGTTTAAATTCGTTAAACATGTTTTAAAACAAATATATATATGTATATAGATATATATATATATATTTGTTTTAAAACATGTTCTATTAATAAAATAAAAAAATAAAAAAATGAAAGTTGAAGAATTACCTTTCACCTTAGAACAATTACGAATAATTAAAGCTATTGCCACTGAAGGAAGTTTTAAAAAAGCAGCTGAAAGTTTATATATGACTCAGCCTGCAATTAGTTTACAAATTCAGACTTTAGAACGAAAATTAAATATTGCATTATTTGATCGTAGTGGAAGGCGAGCTTTAATGACTGAAGCTGGTCATTTATTTTTACGCTATGGAGATTGTGTTTTAGCTTTATGTGAAGAAACTTGTCATGCCTTAGAAGATCTTAGAAATTTACAAGGTGGAACCTTAGTGATAGGTGCAAGTCAAACAACAGGAACGTATTTAATGCCTCGTTTAATTGGTCTATTTCGTCAACGATATCCACAAGTAACAGTTAAATTACATGTACATTCTACACGTCGAATTTCTTGGAATATTGCAAATGGACAAGTCGATTTAGCAGTTATTGGAGGTGAAGTTCCTCATGAATTACAAGAAAGTTTAACAATTACTCCTTATGCCGAAGATGAATTGGTTTTAATTTTACCAAAATCTCATCCTTTTGCAAAGCTTGATTCGATTCAAAAAGAGGATTTATATCGTTTAAAATTTATTGCTTTAGATGCACAATCAGCTATTCGAAAAGTAATTGATAAAGTTTTAGCTCAGAATGGAATTGATAGTAATTTATTTAGAGTTGAAATGGAATTGAATTCAATTGAATCTATTAAAAATGCTGTTCAATCAGGATTAGGGGCAGCTTTCGTTTCTGTATCCGCAATTGCTAAAGAATTAGAATTGGGTATTTTACATTGGTGTCGTATAGAAAATATAACAATAAAAAGAATGCTTTCTATAATTACAAACCCAAATAGATATCATTCACAAGCAGCTCGCATTTTTAGCGAAGAAATTTTAACAATGTTTTCTTTACAGTCACCAGAAGTTAAAAAGAAAGCATTATCTGTTATCCAAAATACTTAATTTTGTTATTTTCTTATAACTAAAAGATTTTTAGAATCAACAACTAGAAATAAAAAAACAAAAAAATTTGTAATTAAATATATGTGCGTAAATTTTGATTAAAATTTTTAAATTAAAAAATTAAATATTTGGATAATAATACTAAAGTAAAAAAAATATATTCAAAAATTTAGTAAATTTACTTTTTTATAAATCAATATAAAAAAGTTAAAGTTCTGCTGCATCAAATAATTTAAATTAAATTAAATTATAATAATAATAACAATAATAACTTATTAAAATTACAAAAAATTTTTAATTAAAAAAATATTTTTTAAAAGTTTTTTACAAATTAAAAAACATAATTTTTTATATGCAAAAAATGAAACTTTTACAACAAAATTTTAACTTATTACCATATTTATATGAACGGAAAGAAATTGTTGAAACTGCATTAAATAAAGCAATTCCGCGAGGTAATCCAGCATTTATCTATGATTCTATGCGTTATTCTTTATCAGCAGGCGGAAAACGAATTCGGCCAATACTTTGTTTAGCAAGTTGTGAATTAGCAGGTGGTACTCTTGAAATGGCTTTACCCACAGCTTGTGCGTTGGAAATGATCCATACGATGTCTTTAATTCATGATGATTTACCAGCAATGGATAATGATTCTTACAGACGTGGAAAACCAACCAATCATATCATTTATGGAGAAGATTTAGCTATATTAGCTGGTGATGCTTTATTAGCCTATGCTTTTGAATTTATCGCGACCCAAACAAAAAATGTTCCACCTGAATTAGTGGTTAAAGTTATTGCTGAGTTAGCACACTCTGTAACAACGAGTGGTTTAGTTGGTGGACAAATTATTGATTTAAGTTCAGAAGGAAAATCAGATACAACATTAGAGACTTTAAATTTTATTCATATTCATAAAACAGGAGCGTTACTAGAAGCTGCAGTAATTTCTGGTGCATTATTAGCAGGTGTTAAAGAAAAAGATATGAATAGATTTTTAGGCTATGCTCAAAATATTGGTTTAGCTTTTCAAATAATTGATGATGTTTTGGATATTATTTCTACGGAAGAAAATTTAGGAAAAAGTGTAGGGAAAGATTTAAAAACACAAAAAGCTACATATCCTAGTTTTTGGGGAATTGATGAATCAATTAAACAAGCCAAATTATTAGTTGAAGAAGCAAAAGAAGAAATTCTTTATTTTGATGATAAAGCTGCTGCATTGCTTGCAATTGCTGATTTTATTGTAAATCGTAATAATTAAAATATTCAATTTTATAATTTATTAAAGCGAAAAAATTTAAATTAATAGGTATTTAAATACCTATTAATTTAAATTTTAGAAGTTAATACTAAAGAAATTAGCTTAAAGCTTGAATTACATAATCAAAGTAACCGTTAGCTTCAGTAGCAGCTTGGCCGCTTAAACCATGGTTAGCTTTAATGTATTTAAGAGCTTCTACGAACCAGCTTGGGGAAAGATCAAATGCACGGTTCATTTCTGCTAAACCAGCTACTAAGTACTCATCTAAAGGACCAGTACCACCAGCAACTAAAGCGTAAGTAACGATACGTAAGTAGTAACCGATGTCTCTTACACATTTAGCTTTACCTTCAGAAGTAGATGCATACTGAGGGCCAAACTGTTGAGTAGTGTAAGGGAATTTTTGGTAAACAGCAGCTGCTGCACCATCAACTAATTTTTGAGAGTTGGAAGTTAAAGAACGAGCAGCTTCTAAAGCAGCAGAAGCACGTTGGAAACGACCAAAGGAAGCATGTAATTCACTGTTGCTTAAGAAACGGCCTTGGTTATCAGCGGTAGCAATTGCTTCAGTAATAGGGGTTTTCATGAGTTTTGATTCTCCGTAGTTTTTTATAGACTATCTATGATAGTTCAATAAAATTATTTTTCTATATTAATTATAGATATAGAAAACTAAAATATTGAATTAAAAAAATTAAACAACAGCAGCAGCTGCACGATCGAAGTAGCTAGCAACTTCAGATGCTAAAGCGCTACAGTCACCAACAGTTAAACCACTTGGATCATTTACAACACTGATAGCAGCATCTTTCATTTTTTGAATTGCAACAGCAACGGAACTACCAGGAACACCTAGTGCTTGGTAAGTTTCACGTAAACCATTTAAACAACGATCATCTAAAACGCTAGAATCACCTGCTAAAGCAGCATAAGTTACATAACGTAAAACGATTTCTAAGTCACGTAAACAAGCAGCAACACGACGGTTAGTGTATGCGTTACCACCTGGAGCGATTAATTGTGGTTGTTCAGCAAATAATGCACGAGCAGCAGCAGATACGATAGTAGCTGCGTTAGCACTGATACCTTGAACAACATCTAAACGTTTGTTACCTTCAGAAGCAAGTTTGCTTAATGCATCAAATTGTGCAGAACTGATATATTCACCTCTAGCATCTGCTTGAGCTACAACTTTTCCAAATGCGTCTAGCATGGATTTAATCTCCTTAATACTTTAAGTTTTGAAAAAACTTTTCGATATTTACGAATAGTTAATTAATTTTAAATATCTATAAAAATTTATAGAATTTAGAATTAAAAGCAACAAAAGAAAAATAGAAATTTACTCTTATGTCAACTTTTATATTATTTTGGGCGAATCAAAAACTGATTGCTATATATTTTTTATAACGTGGTTTTATAATTTTATTTGTTACAATTTATTAAATTTTGTATTACTTATATAAAATTTAAAATAATGTATCATACAKTTAATTTTTTTTTTAAATAAAATTTTTATTTAAAGTTTTTCTTATTTAAAGCTTTTTATTTTATAAAACGTTAAATTATTTATAATAGGATTAGATTTTATGTCACATTTAACTCAAGTACAAACTAATATTATAAACGGGGATGCTTTAAAGAAAGCTTTAACTACATTAAATATTAAATGGGATATTGGACCTCAAAAAATAAAAAATTTATATGGTGAAGAACAAACGGTAGATATTTTAATTAAACAGAAAAATAATTTTGATATTGGTTTTATTAAAGAAAATAATGAATATAAATTAGTAGCCGATTTACAATATTGGGATCAACCATATACAGTTGAAACATTTTTACAACAATTAAAACAAAAATATGCTTATCAGATTATTTTAGATGAAACAGTAAATAAAGGTTTTGAAAAATTAGAAGAAGAATATGATAAAAATGGAACAATACGACTTGTAGTTCAACGTTGGCGTTATTAAATAACTTTTATTAAAGAATGTAATTGGAGCATGGTATCTCTAAAATTATATACTGTTAACTAATTACATTTTTAAATCAAAAATATAAATATACTTTTTAAATTTATAAATTATTAACTTTACTGAAATTAATTATTTATGTCAAAACGAACATTAGAAGGAAGTCATCTTAAAAAAGTCAGAAAATCTGGTTTTAGAAGTCGAAGTCAAACTCCTACAGGAAGTAAAATTCTAAAAGCTCGTCGTAAAAAAGGTCGTAAAATACTATCAAAATATTAGTAATAAAGTAATATCTAAAAAAGATATTACTTAATCACTAATATTTATATTATTATCCGTAATAAAAAAGATTTTAATAATTTGTTGAAATATGAATTTTTATCTTAAAATAAATAAAAAATAAAATATCTTTATTCTTAGGTAAATTATGAAAGACGTTATTACAAGTTTAATTGCAACTTATGATGTTACAGGCAAATATTTTGATGTTGATGCAATTGACAAATTAAACGGTTATTTTGCAACTGCATCCGCACGTATTGAATCCGTAAAAGTAATTAATGCTAATGTTTCTGCAATCATTAAAACAGCAGCTTCTACATTATTTGATGAGCAACCAGAATTAATTGCTCCAGGGGGTAATGCAAATACAACTCGTCGTTATGCTGCTTGTTTAAGAGATATTGATTATTATTTACGTTATGCAACTTATTCTATAATTGCTGCCGATGTTGATGTTTTAGACGAACGTGTGTTAGATGGTCTAAAAGAAACTTATAATTCTTTAGGTGTATCTATCGCTCCAACTGTTCGTGCTATTGAATTATTACGCGATGCTTCTAAAGAATTAGTAAAAGCTGCAGGCATCAACACTGTTGATTTTATTGATGAGCCATTTGATTATATGGGTAAAACTTTAGCTGACAGTAGTCTTTAAAAAAATAATGTCTTTAAAATAAAAATAAATGAAATATTAAAATTTTAATATTTCATTTATTTTTATTTTAAAGATATTATTTATTAATAATAATAAATAAACCAAATAAAATTATGCAAAATTCAAATTGGTATAAATTTTTAAAAAAAATAAAATCCGAATTAATTTCATTTTCTTTTTTAACAGGTTTATTTTGGTTTATTCGTAGTCCACTTTGGAATTCTACTGAATTACTTCAATTTGAAATTGAACCTAAAACAATTCCGTTTAACAAAAAATTTTTAAAACATATTTATAATAAAGCGAAACATCAATACATTTGGAATTTTTCTCCAACACAAACAATTCATAATTTAGAAAAAATTCACAAATTAAAACCATATTCATTAAATTTTTTAACAATTCGAAAAATTTTACCCCCTAAATTAATTTTGTATTTACGAGAACATCAACCTGTTGGTATTTTGTTTGATGAAAATTTTGAAATTATTCAAGGTTTAATTGATGCTGAAGGAAATATTTTTAAAAATGTTCAACCAAAACAAATTGCTATAATTGAATTTCTTTTAAATAGACCACTTCTAAAGATAAGAGGATTTGAAAATATAAAAATTCGATGGTCTGCTTTATATTTACTAATTTTACGAAATCCTACAACTATTAATGAAATTTATTGGGATAAAGAAAATAATATTCTTTTAGGAACAGAAATAGGATATGTTCTTTTTGGAGAATATCAAAATGTTTTTCATTTACAAAAACGTTTATTATATATGGATAAAATTTATACGCTCTGGAAAAAAGGAAAATTATTTAGTGAAGTACATGTAAATTTAGCAAAAAGTTCGCTCTATTACATTGATCTTACCGAAAATAAAACTCCGATTGTTTCTATGTTAGACTCAGTTTCATCATATAAAATTAAAGATGAAAATTATCGTTGGCCTTCATCATTACAAGATGAATAACTAATACAGCTCAATATAAATTTATTTAAAAGGAATAAATAAAACATGTTTTATACTTTACCGAAACAATTAGAAATAAATAATTTAACCGTTTCATATCCACACGGTACAGTTTTACAAAATATATTTTTAACAATAGAATCTGGGAAATTAATTGGCATTATTGGACCAAATGGAGCCGGAAAAAGTACTTTATTAAAAACAATAATAGAATTAATTAAACCAGTTTCAGGTGATGTTTTTTATCAGGGATCTCCTTTAAAAAATCAACGAGCAAAAATTGGTTATGTTCCGCAACGTGCACAAGTTGATTGGGATTTTCCAATAAATGTTTGGGATGTGGTAATGATGGCTCGTTTACGAAAAACAGGCTGGTTCAGTGCTTATTCAAAAAAAAGTTATGAGTGTGTTAAATCAGCTCTTGAAAAAGTTGATATGTTAAAATATAAACACCGTAATATTCGTGAACTTTCAGGTGGGCAACAACAACGAGTATTTTTAGCTCGTTTATTAGCTCAAGAAGCAGATTTATTATTATTAGATGAACCTTTTACTGGTGTTGATTTCCAAACACAAAAAATAATTTTTTCGCTATTAAAAGAACAAATTGCAGCAAATAAAATTGTAATTGTTATTCACCATGATTTGGGGGAAAGTATTATTAATTTTGATGAATTAATATTATTAAATAAAAAAATAATTTCCCATGATTTAACAACTAAAATATTAAATTCAAAAAAATTATCTACTTTATTTGGAGAACATATTTATGTTACTTAATTTGAATGAAAAAATGATATTTTTAAATATTTCGTTACTGAATAATCCTATTTTGCTTCCTTTTCAATTGCATTTTATGCAAAGAGCTTTTGTAATTGGTTTAATCGCTGCTTTATTAGCTGGTATTGTAGGTTCTTTTTTAATGTTACAACGTTTAACATTATTAAGCGATGCAATAAGTCATTCGGTTTTACCTGGTTTAGCAATTGCATTTAGTTTTGGAATCCCATTAATTTTCGGTGCTTTAATTGCAAGTATTGCTAGTGTTATTATTATTAATTGGATAAGAACCGAATCTCGATTAAAAGAAGATACAGCCATTGGTATTGTTTTTGCTTCTTTTTTTGGTTTAGGAATTTTATTAATTAGTGTTATTCAAAAAGAGAATAAAGTAGATTTAAATCATTTTTTATTTGGGAATATTTTAGGTATTACTTCAGAGGATTTACAAAATACATCAATTATTTTAGCAATTATTTTATTGTTTTTTATTAGTTGTTATCGACAATTAAAATGTTATACATTTGATCCCATAATGGCTCAAACAATAGGTTTACCAATAAATATTCTTCAATCTGCGTTTTTAATTTTGGTTGCTTTAACAATTATTGTAAGCATGAAAGCAATAGGAGTCATTTTAGTATTAGCGTTACTTGTTACACCGGGTGCAACAGGCTTATTGTTAGGTAAAAGTTTAGAATACGTCATTTTAATGAGTTCTATTATTGGTGTTAGTTGTAGTTTTTCAGGGATGCTTTTAAGTTATATTTTTAATATTCCTCCAGGTCCCACTATAGTATTAATTACATCTTTAATTTTCTTTGTAATCTTTTTATTTGTTAATAAAAAAGAATCGATATTAGATTCAAATTAATGTTAATAAAAAAATAATTATAAGGTAAGAATTATTAACAAATTTAAATAACTATATATTAAAAAAATACTTAATTAAAGTATCTTAAATTATTATTCTTAATTTGAAATAAGATACTTTATTTAAGTTTTGTAAAATATTTAAAAATAATATAAATAAAAATTTTTTTATTTAAAATTTAACCAAAATTTGATTATTTACTTTTAAATAAATTTTATTTAGTATTTCATACATTTCTTCTTCTGATTTTAATTTTGAAATAGCCGTACCAATTCCAATACCTGAAGCATTTAATTGAAATGGAATTGAAGCCGTATTTAGAGATAAACCAGAAGCACAAATGATAGGTAAACTAACATTATTAGCTAGTAAATATGTTGATGCTAAAGTAGGTAAAATATTTTCAATTTTTGAATTAGAATCAATATATTTAGAAGAAATAAGTTTTCCTTCTGTTTGGATAATATCTACTTTTAAAGTTTCTAATCTGAAAGCTAACTCTAATTGCATATTTAATGGTAATAAATATGGAATTGTTACTGATAAAAGAGTATTTGGTAATAATGAACGAGTTTTTTTAACTAAATAAAGTATATCCTTAAAGCTAATTTTATAACCTTGATTATATAAACTATCAAAATTTCCAATTTCAATTAAGTCGGCACCAACTTTAACACAATCCACAAAAAGTTCAGGTTTAATTGCAGAAACACAAATTGGAAGATCGGATATTTCTTTCTTTACATTTTCAACTAACTTAGGAGCAGCAGCTATATCTATAAAAGTACAATTTGCTCTTTTTGCTGCTTTTGCAATCTTTAAAACATTAGATTGATTAAAATTATTTAATCCGCTAATTACTTTAATACCAGTTTTCTGTTTTAGAGACTTTTCAACTTTATTATTCATAATTTTTTGATTAAATTTAATTTATAATTAACTAAATACTTCAATTTAAAATAAAACGCATATTTAGAATTTTTTTTAATTCTAAATATGCGTTTTATTTTAATAGCCTAGACCCATACTACGTGTAGTTTCAGCACCTAAGTATACTCGAATACTTAAAAAGTCGGTTGGACATGCAGATTCACATCTTTTACAGCCAACACAATCTTCTGTTCTTGGAGCGGATGCAATTTGACTTGCACGACAACCATCCCAAGGAACCATTTCTAAAACGTCAGTAGGACATGCACGTACACATTGTGTACAACCAATACATGTATCATAAATTTTTACGGTATGTGCCATTAATTATTCTCCTAAAAAGAGTTTTTTAAATAAATTTGAGAATTTATTATAGAAATATATTTTATTTTACTCTATTTTATATTAGAGTTAATTAATTTAATAAAAAAAAATAATATTTTATTTATTCAAATACTAAAAATTTTTGTTATAATAAAATTATTAATAAATATAAATGCGGACGTGGCGGAATTGGTAGACGCCCTAGACTTAGGATCTAGTGAGTTCGCTCGTGAGAGTTCGAGTCTCTCCGTCCGCATTCATTTATAACATTAATTATGTATGTACGTTATTAATAATTAAAAAATATTAATAAAATTTTTAAGCTCCCCAGGTAGGACTTGAACCTACGACCAATCGGTTAACAGCCGACCGCTCTACCGCTGAGCTACTGAGGAATAAAATATAACTAAATATTATAATACTATAGATATTTATGTTTCGCAACTTTAATTTAATTTTTATTTAATTAAATTTTTTCTAATTATTTCAATTTTTTATTATTATTAGTTCAAAGTTTATAAAGATCAATTTTATTATTTAATTATGCAACTTTTGTACCAGATTTTTATTGCAATTTTATTCTTTTTTGAACAATTATTTAAAATTTTTCGATATTTCTTTTATCCTGATTTTACAAATTGTTCCAAATTAGCAATACAATTGCGTTGGTTAACATATGTTTGGTTATTTTTTGGGTTGATGGTATTAATTTCTGCATCTGGTTTTACTTCATATGAAGAACATCGCGATGTTCTATATTATTTCAAACGACAATTTGTTTTTTGTTTGATAGGGATTGTAATTTCAAATGTATTAATTCATTTTCCCCTTACTTTAATATTAAAATATTCAAATATTCCTTTTTTTTTTATTTTTGTATTAACAATATTAACGTTAGTACCCAATGTGGGTATTTCTATTAATGGAGCAAGACGTTGGATTGCTGTATATGGGTTTTTAATTCAGCCTTCTGAATTAATAAAACCATTTTGGGTTTTACAAATTAGCAAAATTTTTGGACAGTGGAAATTTTTAAAAATTAAAACAAAAATTTTTTGGTTAATTATATTTCTTATTCAAATTGTAGCTGTTTTACTTCAACCTAATTTAAGTACGGCTTCTTTACTTGGTATTACATTATGGTTGATGGCTTTATGTGCTGGATTTCCTTGGAAATACTTATTTGGAACGGTTTTTGTTGGTTTATCAATGGCGATAACAAGTATTTCTTTAAAAGAATATCAGTTAAGCCGAATTACAAGTTTTTTAAATCCGTGGAAAGATCCAACCGGTAAAGGTTATCAATTAGTTCAAAGTTTAATTACAATTGGATCTGGTGGGATATTTGGTACAGGATATGGTCTTTCTTTACAAAAAACAGGTTATCTTCCCATTCATTATACTGATTTTATTTTTGCTGTTTTTATTGAAGAATTTGGGTTAATTGGTGGTTTATCACTTTTATTACTTGTGATATTTTATTTTTTATTAGTTTTAAATGTTATTTTAAAAACAACTCACCCGGTTTTACGATTGATTGCTTGTGGAGCGATTATACTTTTAATGACTCAAACATTGTTAAATATGGCAGTAGCTACTGGTATTTTCCCAACTACAGGTTTGCCATTGCCGTTTTTTAGTTATGGAGGAAATGCTCTTTTAGCAAATTTAATTAATTCTTCTTTTTTGATACGTATTGCTTTAGAAACAAAAAGAAAAAAAATAAATATTTAAAATTTAATAAAAAAAGAGACTTATTAAAACAAAATAAGTCTCTTTTTTTATTAAATTTTAAATGTTTGATAACGTAACATATTTGTACTTAAACGCATTTTACGTTGTAGTAAATTAACTAGATTATTTGTCCCACGATAAGTTATTTGAAAATAGATTCCATCACTTTGTTTATTAATAAAATAAGCTAAACGACATTTTCCTGTATTTTCAATAATAATATCTTCAGCAGCATTATCTAATAATAGTTTTTGATAATCTTCTACTTCTTTTGTAATTTCTTCTTCTGTTAAATTAGGTTTTAAAATATAAGTTGTACGATAAGTTATTTGTTTAGATGGTTTTTGTAGTGTAATAATTTGCATATTAAATCTTTAAAATTAGGAATATAATACGAAAAATATATTTCGAATTTCTAAATATAATATTAAATAATATATATATTTTTGTCAATACTAATAATTAATCTTAAAATTTAATTTAGTATAAAACTAACATTTCGTTTATATACAGTTAATTTTTTATAATTTCAAGGAAGAAAATGAATATTTTTACATTACAAATTGTTTTAGAAACTTTTTCATTTTTGATTTTATTAATAACAACTATTGTATTTTTTCTTCAATTTAATTTTAAAAACAATTGGTTAAAAACGTTTAGTTTTTCGGGAATGATTGTTTCAAATATTTCGATTTTTACCTTGTTATTAACAAGGTGGATTACGGCTGGTTATTTTCCAATAAGTAATCTTTATGAATCCTTATTCTTTTTAATTTGGGGTTTAAATACAGTTTGGTTACTACTTTATCAATCAAAAATAAAAATTCAATTATTAGATATAAGTCTTTCTTTATTAATGACATTTTTAGTTGGTTTTTTACATTTTATTTTACCGGCAGAAATGAGAATTGCTAGCCCACTTGTTCCTGCATTAAAGTCTAATTGGTTGATGATGCATGTGAGTGTCATGATGGTGAGTTATTCAATATTAATGATTGGTTCCTTAATTTCTATAATTTATTTATATTTTTTATATAAAATAGATAAATTATTATTAACTTTAAATGGTTCAACACTTTCGACTTTAAATGGAAATTTAAATTCTTCTCTTTATAATTTCCAATATAATAGCATTTCCAATCTAGGTAATTATCATAATTTACTTAAAGATTTAAATCTGATTAAATTATCAAAACGTTTAGATAACATTAGTTATCGTTTAATTACATTTGGTTTTCCTTTATTAACAATCGGAATTATTGCAGGTGCTGTGTGGGCTAATGAAGCCTGGGGCTCTTATTGGAGTTGGGATCCAAAAGAAACTTGGGCATTAATAACATGGTTATGTTTTGCCGTTTATTTACATACAAGAATAATTAAAGGTTGGCAAGGAAAAAGAACAGCAATTGTAGCTTCTCTTGGTTTTATTATTATTTGGATTTGTTATTTAGGTGTAAATTTATTAGGAAAAGGTATTCATAGTTACGGATGGTTTTTTTAAAATTTGAAAATATTTAACAATTTATTTAATTTTAAGAATTCAAAATTTGAATTCTTAAAATTAAATAAATTGTTAAATATTTTCAAATTTTAAAAAATAATATTTACTTAAAATTTAAAATAAAAAAAATAAGAATAATTATTATGAAATTAATTTGTGCTAGTTTACTTTTTTTAATGGGTATTTTTATATTTCTTTTTTGTTTTCGAGTACGACAAGAAATTTTAAGAATTTTTATTTTATGTGTAGCAATCTTCCTTTGTACTTTTTGTGGATTACCAAATTTTCCTGACTATTTGGTATTGCTTATAGTTGGTTTCAATATTTTATGTGTTTTCTTAGACATGGCTGAAGATATTCCTCGTATTATTGTTTTATTAATGGCTTTTATTTTCTTCTTTTTTGGGTTTGGTTTATCTCCTCTTTATATTCAATTACCTATTTTAGTTATTTTTTATCGTTTATTACGAACTCCACCGCCTCGCAAAAGTCGTCCAAAACCTATTCCTAAACCATTATTATTATTAATTTTGCAAGAAATTTTTGATTTTAGAACTCCTTTACAATTCAAGATTTCTCGAGAAAAGAAAAAAGTTAGAGATTTATAGAAGAAAGGAAATTCTGTAACATTTGTTTTCCGAATTTTGTTAAAATGCTTTCTGGATGAAATTGAATCCCTTGAATATGTTGATATTGTTTGTGTTGTACTCCCATGATTAAGCCATCTTCTGTCCAAGCTGTAATCTCTAATTCAGGAGGACAACTTTCTTTTTCAATAATTAAACTATGATACCGTGTTGCAATAAGGGGATTTTCTAAATTAGAAAATACCCCTTTTTGATTATGATAAATAGTTGAAGGTTTTCCATGAATTAATTGAGGGGCTTTAATAATTTTTCCACCAAAAATATGTCCAATTGTTTGATGTCCTAAACAAACTCCTAATATAGGCATAGTTGGACCCAACTCTTTTATAATTTCCATAGAAATTCCAGCTTCCGTTGGTCTTCCAGGACCAGGAGAAATTACCACTCCTTGAATATTTAAATTTTGAATTTCTTTAACAGTAATTTTGTCGTTTCTTCGTACTAAAATATCAACTCCTAATTCATTTAAATATTGAGCAAGATTGTAAGTGAAACTGTCATAGTTATCAAGTAATAAAAGCATAGTTAATTTCCATAAGATATTTAATCTTTTATTATTTAAATATAATTAAAGTGTCAAAAAAAAACAATTATTAATCTTTCTTAAATTTTGTATTCTATTAATTTATAAATTTACTTTATCGAATAAAAAAGATTAAAATTTTTTGTCTTTTCTAACAGGACTTGACAGCCTATTGTAAAGACGATACGCTAGAATATGTGCTTAAGCACACTGAACCAAAAATGCAAATTCAATCTTAATTTCCATAAGATATTTAATCTTTTATTATTTAAATATAATTAAAGTGTCAAAAAAAAACAATTATTAATCTTTCTTAAATTTTGTATTCTATTAATTTATAAATTTACTTTATCGAATAAAAAAGATTAAAATTTTTTGTCTTTTCTAACAGGACTTGACAGCCTATTGTAAAGACGATACGCTAGAATATGTGCTTAAGCACACTGAACCAAAAATGCAAATTCAATCTTTAGAATAAAGACAATTAAAACTGTCAATCAAACAAATTTGCTAAGATTTTAATTACCATGGAGAGTTTGATCCTGGCTCAGGATGAACGCTGGCGGTATGCTTAACACATGCAAGTCGAACGAAGATCGCAAGATCTTAGTGGCGGACGGGTGAGTAACGCGTGAGAATCTACCTTTAGGAGGGGGACAACAGTTGGAAACGACTGCTAATACCCCATATGCCTTTTGAATAATATCAAATAGGTGAAAAGAGTAATCTGCCTGATGAAGAGCTCGCGTCTGATTAGCTAGTTGGTGGGGTAAAGGCCTACCAAGGCGACGATCAGTAGCTGGTCTGAGAGGATGATCAGCCACACTGGGACTGAGATACGGCCCAGACTCCTACGGGAGGCAGCAGTGGGGAATTTTCCGCAATGGGCGAAAGCCTGACGGAGCAATACCGCGTGAGGGAAGAAGGCCTGTGGGTTGTAAACCTCTTTTCTTAGGGAAGAATCAATGACGGTACCTAAGGAATAAGCATCGGCTAACTCCGTGCCAGCAGCCGCGGTAATACGGGGGATGCAAGCGTTATCCGGAATCATTGGGCGTAAAGAGTTCGTAGGTGGCTAAGCAAGTCTGTTGTTAAAGGCTGGGGCTTAACCCCAAAAAGGCAATGGAAACTGTTTGGCTTGAGTACGGTAGGGGCAGAGGGAATTCCTGGTGTAGCGGTGAAATGCGTAGATATCAGGAAGAACACCGATGGCGAAAGCACTCTGCTGGGCCGTTACTGACACTGAGGAACGAAAGCTAGGGTAGCAAATGGGATTAGATACCCCAGTAGTCCTAGCCGTAAACTATGGATACTAGGTGTTGTGCGTATCGACCCGTACAGTACCGTAGCTAACGCGTTAAGTATCCCGCCTGGGGAGTACGCTCGCAAGAGTGAAACTCAAAGGAATTGACGGGGGCCCGCACAAGCGGTGGAGTATGTGGTTTAATTCGATGCAACGCGAAGAACCTTACCAGGGTTTGACATGTCGCGAATTTTCTTGAAAGAGAAAAGTGCCTTCGGGAACGCGAACACAGGTGGTGCATGGCTGTCGTCAGCTCGTGTCGTGAGATGTTGGGTTAAGTCCCGCAACGAGCGCAACCCTCGTTTTTAGTTGCCAGCATTTAGTTGGGCACTCTAAAGAGACTGCCGGTGACAAGCCGGAGGAAGGTGGGGATGACGTCAAGTCAGCATGCCCCTTATACCCTGGGCTACACACGTACTACAATGGTCGGGACAATAGGTTGCCAACTTGCGAAAGTGAGCTAATCCTTTAAACCCGGCCTCAGTTCAGATTGCAGGCTGCAACTCGCCTGCATGAAGGTGGAATCGCT